GAGGAATGTTTCCAATAAAAATTGTTTGTTCTTGCATATCCCTACTGTTTTTCCAAATTAATCCCCCGGATACATATAATTCAGAAGAATATGTAAGTGATTCATATACAGCATCTCTTTCTTTTATCGATGGTTCTACTAATTGATATGTTTCCACAAATAATTGAAATTCAATTTCTTGATCTCTATCTTCAATTTTTGGAAACTTATAAAGTTCTTCTGCTAAGCCCTGATCAATGAACCTACAAAATCCTTCAAATTGTATCTGATTAAATCCAGGTATTGTAGACATTCCCCCATTTCCATCCCCAAGCATTTTTAATTTCCCATTTATTGAAAAAAAAAATCCCATTATTGGATCGTTTTTCATCCAATTATATGGATCGATCAGCACTGATGGAATTGCTATTCTGTTTACAGAATCACATAAAATTTTATCTAACTCCATATATGAATATGGAATGTCTGAAATACGTATGAACGGAGGAATAAAGAGAATTTTGATTTTCTACTCAAATTGGAATTTGCAACAGATACAACTGGAAAAGAATTGAGAAATTCCACTTAACTTAGACTTATGGAATTTTATATAGAATAACAAAAAGTGATTCAATTTCTACTATTATTTATGATATTACATATTCCAATACAAGTGAAATAAATAATTCGGGATTTGATCTCTTCGATGAGATAAAAACCCAATAGTTAGAAACAATATAAAATAAAGTTGTTTTTTTAGCACTTAGCTTTTTTCCTTTTTTTCGTGGATTTCCTTGTTCAGTTCAAAAAAAAAAAAAAGGATTCGCACCGAACAGACGAGATATTTTTTTTTTATTTTATTTTAATAGAGTTTGTTGAAGCGCAGAAGAAAGCTTTATTAAGCATACGCGGATAGAACTATAGCTATCTATATATATGTCTTTCCTTTTATTGCGGGTCTATTCTGTACAGCGCATGGCGTGCTCTAGCAAAATATCGATTTTCTATAGGAATCATAAACAGATAAGATATCTGATTAGAGGTATACGTGTAATAATTTATGTTCTGGGGTTTACATATACTCATAATTGTTGTTATAATTGAAATGGAGAAGGCTTTTTTTATTGAAAAGAATCAATACTGGATAGTTAGATATCCATTTTGATTTTCTTATATCATTCGGGAAATACAATTTTAGATTCAAATTTAGATTCAAATTCGAGAATCGTTCATGAATTTTCAGTCAATAGTTAACGGTTCCAATTTGTCCTGAATTTCGGCTTTTGTGACTGAAAATTCACATTTTGTTTTTCCTTTCAATAGAAAGGAGAAAGAATTCAGATAGTGCGTGTTTTGACATACTATACAAAATTAATCAAAGAGATAGATCCAATCCAAAAAAGGAAGGAGTTCCAAAAAAGGAAGGAGTTCTTTTAGGAAAGGGATTCAGATTAAGAAAAATGGGATTCAAGATACAAGTACAAAAGTACAAAAAAAAAAGAAGTTTAGTAAGAAAAAAAAGGGGGGGGGGGTATTTTCGTCTATTTTTTATTTCTATTGCCTTGGCGACATGGCCGAGTGGTAAGGCGGGGGACTGCAAATCCTTTTTCCCCAGTTCAAATCCGGGTGTCGCCTGATCAACAAAAGACGCGAAATACCTTATTCTGTTTTGCTGATATATTGTCCCCAATAGAAACAGCGGAGGAAAAAGACTCGTGATATTTCCAAGAGCGCTGCTGCTTATTTTGTTTGCGCTTAATCTTTCCCGATTCTACTAGCAATCATACAAGAACTTCTTATAATTAATTGGTTCTAATTAATTGAATTGGATTTTTTGGATTGTTTCATCAATGGTATTGGACAAAATCTTTTTTTTTTTTTACTCTGCACCAGCGATACTAATATTATTATTAGTGACTATTATTATTATTAGTGACTATTATTAGTGAAAAATAATGGAAAAAAGTGAACAATACTAGCAAAATTCCTTCATATTCATAGAGATAGGGGACATAATTCACATGGATATAGTAAGTCTCGCTTGGGCTGCTTTGATGGTAGTCTTTACATTTTCCCTTTCACTCGTAGTATGGGGAAGAAGTGGACTCTAGGGATACTACTAATTGAGTTGAGAAATGAAACTCTATCAATTCTTTTATAGATCGTTCTGCAAAGACTTTTTAATTTAACTATTTTAAATTGAACTATTTATATTGAAATTGAATTCAATAATTGAATTCAATTTCAAAATTCTATTCGATTCGAGTGGAGTAATTTATTCTATGAATAATATTTGAATAATACCCTTTTAATCATAATCAAATAAATATTTTAATGATTCCAGTGTTCATATTTCAAAAGTAAAAAGAATACAAATGATAGGAAAGTTATTCCAACCGAATTCTTCCTAAATTCTTTATTATGATAAACCGGCTCTTATCAGAGTTATATATGGACAATAAGGAGCAGCGGAACCTTTTTTACTTTTTATTTGTTTGCCTTTTTCCGGTTCAAAGACAAAAGAAAGTAGTTCTTTTTTTAGTTATTTAAAAGTTATTAAATTAAGTGATTTTCTACGGGAAATAAAATAGACATAGTGATTCTCTAACGGGATACTCCGCATACTAAGATATTTTCTTGGAGAAGTCACATATTGCGTACTTAGTACTTAGTTTAGTATTTTTTTTTATTATTTTCGTTTTATAAATTCGATTTATGCTATACTTTATTGACTTGACTCATTTCATATTATGATTCAAAGATTTAAAATCGGCGGGGTTTACTAATCCTTTTCTTTTCGTCGAAATCTGAAAAAGTTTTTATAAAACTCCTTTCCTTGGATGTGTTCAATTAATTACTTCTTTGGAATGCTAAAAAAAGATTTCTTGATTTTCTTTTATTAATACATACCCCAACTATTCTTTTTTTTCTTTTCATTGATTTGATTATTTCAATGGATTCCGGGATTCATATTGAAAATAATCAGAAATCCAGGAATTGGAATCATAAGAGTAAGAGGCGCCTTTCAACTATTCCAGATTAATTGGAACCAACACAAATCAAACATATGAAGAAAAGAAATCAAATTTGAACCTTATGTACATTCCATATAGATAATTAATATCTATTGTCTATATATCTATCTATATATGAATATGAAGATGACATTCTAGATTGATCCATATTAAGCCCAGATCTTTCTAGAGTACAACTTTATATACTAGAATAACAAAAATAGATAGTATGGTAGTAAATATATTACTTTCTACCATACTATCGGATCTCATAGAATCCTGCTGATTCTAGTTCGCTCATTTCAGCTAAAACGCAAAATTGGAATTCTTTTCATTTTATTTCGTTAATTCTTGATATTGATAAGAACTAAGAAGTCAAGTTTCATTCAAATTAATCACTTTGACTAACAGTTTTTACATATATTATAAGTAAAAAAGCAGTAGGAACTAGAATGAACAGTGCAGTAGCAATAAATGCGAGAATATTTACTTCCATAATCTCATCGTTTCGTTTTTCTTTACTTCACAATAATTCGGGATTTAATCCCATAAGAGATGAGAAATCTTTCGCCTCTAAATTCAATGGGATGAATTCCATCTCGATGATATCGAATCAGATCAATATCATGAATAACAATATCTGAACTCTCAAATCGATTTATCGTCGAGAATTGAATAGTATAACATAGAAAGATCATTTATTCATACCAAATCCAAAAATGGATTCCTGATCCAATCGAAAATTTCCTTACTTTGTTACTTTATTTATCATTCTTTTCCATTCTTTCTTTTCTATAAAACTATCTCCTTCCTTGTACAATCATCTGACTAAGTATCATCTAATCGTCTTTAAACTTACATAAGTTACAAACAAAAACAAACCCAAACAAACAATAGAAGCGAAATGGGAAAGGGGGAGTTATGTTCTAAACTCCTTTTTTGAATGATCTAATCTTATTGGATTGGAAAACAAAAAAAAAAGTGTGATAAAGATAAGTCCTAGTACAGTATAAAAAAAATCGAATATTCTACCAAATTCACTTTTTTTTTTAGAGTTTGTTTTTTCTTCGGCATAAACCCTTAAAAAAGATTATACATTCCCTCTCTCTCTAAGAGAGGCAGAGTCCTTAAGAGTCCTTATTTGATTTTTATTTTATTAATATACTCTTTACTTGATTGAATTAGGAATGGGATCCCTATAATATATCAAAACTTCAGTGTACAATTTGAATGAGATAGATTGTTTCAAATAATTGAGGTTACACAAAATCGGAGCCAAAAAAGAAGATACTTTTCCGATTAAAAGGATTTTATCAAAGAAATTAAAGTCATTTTGTATCGTACAAATAAGAATTCTATTTGTGTATGTGCTACCGGGAAAGATAGGGTACTCGATTCGATTTCATTATACGGATCGGGAGGAATCGAAAAGGCCAAATTCAGTGAGGTCTCTCTTAGAATCCTGAATATGACGCTACCAATAATTGTACTAATCCACATGTGTCTTTATCCATCTCCATCGATACTAGTTGAAGAAATGAAAATGACCATATTTGTATTTGCTTTGATGAAAAACGAAAATAAAGAAAATAAATATAAAATATATAAATAATATAAAATAATAATAAGGATCCCCTTTGGGAACGAAATTCTGCTATTTGTACCCCTTTTACAGAAAATGAAGAGATGAATTGATGTATTTTTTTTTTATTGGATTATTGTTTATTGGATTTGTCGGGACTGACGGGGCTCGAACCCGCAGCTTCCGCCTTGACAGGGCGGTGCTCTGACCAATTGAACTACAATCCCAGGGAAACGAAATACAGCATACATATTCTTCTGATTTCATTCAAACACTTTCTGTTTAGATTTAAAATTGGAATCGCCTCGTTGTAACAGAGTGCGAGTGGTAGGTAATATTGATATCCACGCGCATATATATTTTGTTTTGCGCATATATATTTTAGTGATACTGGCACAAATTATTAGTTATCTTTTCGTTATTTC